CAAGAATAGATCTTAACTTGTTTAATTTAAGAACTTGGATTTGTGACAATTTGTAAAATACATATGCTTGTGAGAAGGGGGATAATCCATCAACACTCTGTGAATTATTATTACTAATATTATAAAAGGATTTTTGTATAGTTGAAATAAAGTCAATTTTCGTTTCATTAGTTTTATTACCTTTTTCATGATTTTTTTGAATATTTAAAATGGGTTTATCAATAAGAGTTTTTGTTGATTCAAGAAAAAGTTTTGTATGCATTCTGGGAATATTAATCATAGATAGAAGTATATCTATGTATATCTTTTCAATGAAAAATTTTATAAAAAAATAAAATTTATGAATTAATCGAGCGCTGCGCCTTTTTAATATTTGCCAAATAGTTTTTGGGAATTCGAATCTTTTAACATTAGAACTACTTTTATTAGTATTAGGACTAAGATTTATTCCTGGAATCACTTTTTTTTTTTCTTTTGTAATTTTTTCTATTTTTTTTCTAATTGTACTTGTTCTATCAGTTAGATCGTTCGTTTTTTTTTCTGTCAGTAAATAATTTGTCCAACTTGTAGATCTAATTTGATTCACGGATTCATGAATTATTTGATTACGCGTTATAGAATCTTTTTCTTTTTTCGTTTCGCTTGATTTATCTACTTCTTTCAATCTACTAAATAGAATTCTTTTTATTTTTGAAATTTCTTTTATTATTATTTTTAAAAATAGAATACTTTTGCTAAACCATTTGTTTGTTTTTTTTGAGATAGTTAGAAAAAATCTTGTTCTTGCTTTTAAAACTTGTAGAATTAGAAAATATTTTTTTTTTAAGTTTCCAATTTTTTTTTCGAGTTTCTTTAAAATAGGTCCAAAAAAGGAAGGCCGTTTTCGGGGAGAACCAAAAGGAAGTTCAGTCTCCATTCCCCAAACTGTTAAAAAAGAAAAATCATCTTTTTGCCCTTTCTTTTTCATTCGATCTATATAAGAAGACCCTAACTTAGATCCGTACCAAGGTTTCAGACAGAAAGGAAACAGTATTTTTATCTGAATGCCGTCTAGTAACCAATTTTTTGGAAATTCTCTTTTTGATAATTGAACACCATTATAGGTGCATTTAATATGTATTTCTCTATTCCATTCCTTGAAATCCTCAGACCATTCAGGAAATTGCAATAGTAGTATACGGATAATATTTTTAGCTACTATTAATGAAGGTAATAGAATATATTTTCTAAGAGTCGATTGAGTTATTAACATTAAACCTCTTACTGCTTGTGCGAATGGGATAGTATCCCAGGCTTCCGCTATTTCTATTCGTGCTTTTTCCTTTCTTTTGTTCTCTTCTTTTTTGTCTTTCTCTTTTTTTTCTTCTATATAATCTGAAATTTTTAGTTCTGTTCCCTCTCCCATCCAGTTTCGAAAAATGAGTTTCATTACCCCGGAGGTATCAAAAAAAAGAAGGTGTGGTTTGTATATTCTGTTCAAAAAGAGGAGAGAATGCGCATTTGCTTGAAAGAGTTCCCCAATAACTGTTTTACGTCTTTGTGCTCGCATAGACCCTTTGATTATGTCTCGACGAAAATCCGATTGTTGCGAATAGCGTATCAAAGCCACTTCGTCTGTTTTATCAGGATTTGTAATATCTTTATTATCATTATTTCGCCGATTATCAGTAAAAATCACTACACGTTTGGCTTTTCTTGAACGAATCTGATAATCAATGGGTACTTCTTCTTCACCCTCTCCTTCCTGTTGTTCTAATTCATTGATTAATTTGAATGACCATCGAGGGACGTTTTTACTGATTTCTTTTATTCCAATAATTTTTTTTTTTCTTTTTTTATTTTTAGTATCAGTTCTAATTGCATCGAATAAAAATTTTAAAAATTTTGTTTCCTTTTCGGAATCCATTCTTTCTTGTTCTAAAAATAAAAAGGAAACTTTCAAATTAAAGTTTGATTCTCTTTCTCTAGCAAGTTGACTGATTAAAGTCAAGAAATACCTTCTTTTTTTTGATAATGTTTTTTTTTCAAATCGTTCTCTTTTCTGTTCCAATTTTCGGCGATCCGTATCAGTAAGAAAGAGAACATGAATTTTATTTCTTTCTATAAAACTTTCTATTAAAATTTCATTTCTAATTAAAGGTGAAAGAAATTTTTTGATTCTTCCACGATGCAACCCATTCAAGAAAGGATCATATATTTGGTGCAAGTATTCTTTTTTATTCCCCTCATTACACAATCGAATTTTTTTTTCTAGTATATCAACAGAAATAGATCTTTTGTCTAAAGCTTCAATTCGATTTATCAACTCATTGTTTAGATTATTATTTTTTTCTTGATTAGTATAAACCCAATGATTGTATAATTCATCTTTTTCTATTATTGAGAAGGGTATCTTTCTTTGTATCATTTCCAAAAAAGTGGATAAACTAGGTGGAAACGAAAAAGATATTTTTTTTTTTCCATAACTTTGACATGTATAAAAAAAATATTGTGACATTTC